AATACATCAATGAGAGGTTAATTCGATAAGTTTAGTGGATTTTTTTTTATGGAGAGGCGAGAAAAAAATCATCTTTCTTAAAAAATAGAAGAAAAAGCCCCTTCATTAGGAGTTAGAAAAGTCCTACTATAAAAAAGAAGTCGGGCTGGAATCAGCACATTGATTCTTTTTTTCTTTTCGCAATTTTTTTTTTGAACCGTATGCATCCAAAGGTGCGTGTACGGCTCTTACGGGATAAACTTTTGTCCTAATCAACCGACTTCATCGAGAAAGATTGCTTTTTTTAGGCCAAGAGGTTGATAGCGAGATCTCAAACCAACTTATTGGTCTCATGGTATATCTCAGTATAGAGGATCAGACCCGAGATCTTTATTTGTTTATAAACTCTCCCGGCGGATGGGTAATACCCGGAGTAGCCATTTATGATACTATGCAATTTGTGCCGCCGGATGTACATACAATATGCATGGGATTAGCCGCTTCAATGGGATCTTTCGTCCTGGTCGGAGGAGAAATTACCAAACGTATGGCATTCCCTCACGCTCGGCGCCAATGAGTTTTTTATTTGAGTGAAAAAAAAAAAAGACTATGCCTTCGCAATATGTAATATGAATATAATATTAAGTAATAATAGCATGGCACTTCGAGTTCGATATGAACAAACCATTATTGTTTTTTCTTTTCATAACATGAGATTATGTATCGGGCGAGTAATATGAGATTAAAAGGAAAGATATTTATGATTTGATTTTTTCTATCCGGGGTTTATTTCAGCGTCACAAACTTTTTTGTTTTCACACCAGAGGCCTCTTTCCAATATTTATGTTATGGAAGAGTACTAAAATGAAAAAAAAAAACAAGATCATTTTTTTACTTATTTGATCGGATCAAAAAGAAACTTTGGGATTGCTGAATCACATACGAGATAAATGATAAATATAGAAAGCAACGGAACCATCATAGTATTTTTTAACTCCCCCGAAAAGAAGGGTGGTAAATGGATCACTTAAGGATTTGGGTCGGGTGGAGCCTATTTCTCTTTTTTCTAGACGGAAGGGAAAAGTAAATTCCATTGTGGAGCCGTATGCAATGCGCAAAAATGCCTGTACGGTTGTTCAATTATATATATTCGTATTTTCTTATTGTTCTTTATCTCTTTCCTTCGTCCGATCGTAAGAGATCGAGGGACCATTCATTGTGTTATATCATCAGGGTAATGATCCACCAACCTGCTAGTTCTTTTTATGAGGCACAAACGGGAGAATTTGTCCTAGAAGCGGAAGAACTGCTGAAACTCCGCGAAACCCTCACAAGGGTTTATGTACAAAGAACGGGCAACCCTTTATGGGTTGTATCCGAAGACATGGAAAGGGATGTTTTTATGTCAGCAACAGAAGCCCAAGCTCATGGAATTGTTGATCTTGTAGCGGTCGAAAATGCGGGGGATTTCGCGTAAATCCGCGATTACATTTTGGACCATTTTGGACCATAATTCAGATGAACCTAAATTGAATATTTTATCTGCTTACCGGAGTAAAAAAGAGAATAGAAAAAATTCATAATAATCTGGTTAGGATTGATCTAAACCAGCCCATTTTATATCCGATTTAGCATGCCAACTATTAAACAACTTATTAGAAACACAAGACAGCCAATAAAAAATGTAACAAAATCCCCCGCTCTTCGGGGATGTCCTCAGCGTCGAGGAACATGTACTAGGGTGTATGTGCGACTCGTTCAGATCATGAGCTGGAACAAACAAAAGAAAGGAATATTTTTTTCCAGTATCAATGACCAGTACCAATGAATAGGTTGGAAGAATTCCATTCAATATATAAATCTAAAAAAAACCATTGTGTATGAAATTTATGGTTTCTATTGGTGCAAATCCAATCACCTCAATTGGAGATGAGAAGCAATTCCCCATTGGTAGCAAGTGGTTATCCATTAAGCGGGGGGAATAGTATTTAAGAAGCAAAAAAATTATGCTCTAACTCTTGCAAAAACGGACTAACAGGGTCAGCTACCTAGCCAACCTTTGTAATTAAATATCGTTACTGTATGGGTAGATCTCATTGTGAAAAAGGCCCATTACTGTATAATTCATAGGTAGAGTCAAAGAATGTGAACCGTACAAGTTACTAATAACATTGATTAAATCAGGAATAAAGGCTCCGGTGTATAGAGAGGACCTCGCCGTTTAAGAAGCAACCATAGAAACGATGGAACCCGCTATTTATTTATTTTATCCATTTACCCTTTTATTGATACTTTATATTATACTCAACTTTATTTATTTGTTTTGTTGATACCTAGTATAGTAATAGTATCAATAAATTTCTTATTCGGGGTTAAATGCCTGGAAAAAAATCGCGGTTGGGAAGGTCATAGTAGCAAAAGCCATTGGAATTTTTTTTTTATACATCGGAAGAATCCGTTTTGTTATTAATAGACCAGGTAAAGGGGAAAAGAATGACTGAAAGAAAATAAATCAATTAGTTATTCATCAAAGTTTAATTTGATTCAATGACCAGAATTAGACGAGGGTATATAGCGCGGAGACGTAGAACAAAAATTCGTTTATTTGCATCAACCTTTCGAGGGACTCATTCAAGACTTACTCGAACTACTATTCAACAGAAAATAAGAGCCTTGGTTTCTGCTCATCGGGATAGGGGTAGGCAAAAGAGAAATTTTCGTCGTTTGTGGATCACTCGGATAAATGCAGCGATTCGTGAGAGCGTGGTATCCTATAGTTATAGTAGATCCATACATGATCTGTACAAGGGGCGGTTGCTTCTTAATCGTAAAATACTTGCACAAATAGCCATATCAAATAGGAATTGCCTTTACATGATTTCCAATAAGATAAGATCATGAAAATGAAATAAGGAGATTGGAAGGAATACACCGTAATGATTTAAACGGGGGGCCCGGAGAATGAACTCCGGGAAGGTAGAGTAGAAATTAATATGATAAAAATATAGTAAAAATGAATGAACACGTTTCAAAAAAAAAAAAGAAGAAAAAATTTTTTCTTACGACGTGACAATCCAATCTGGATTCTCAAATTTTTCGAACAAAAAAACAATCTGAGTTGGGGTTCGGATTGGGGTTTTTATTCAATTGCAATTCAGAAATAGGCCTATCTATTTATTTCTAGTTCGAGGACCTGTAGTTCTAGGAGTCGACTCAGTTCTCTCAAATTGTTTCTCATTATTAAGAAAAGGTAACAAAGATAAAATACGAGCTTGTTTTATAGCAATAGTAATTAATCGTTGTTGTTTCAAAGTCAATCTATTCACTCGTCTAGATAATATTTTTCCTTGTTCACTAATAAATCTACTAATTAAACTCATGTTTCTATAATCAATTCGATCCCCCGACCCAATTGGGGGCAAACGCCTACGAAAAGATCGCTTGGATTTAAGAAAAAGTCGCTTGGATTTATCCATGGTTTATTCCTTATCTTTAAAATCCTATTTCTGAATTCTAATTTCATTTGGGATCCGGCCGAAATAGGATTTGGTTGTTTTATTTTTATAGTTTATTTATATTTTATATATATTATGTAATTATTATTATGTTATGTAATTTAATTTATTGCTGTTTCTTGGAGGGGTTACACGCGCGTTACATTACGTTTTATCTATTTCTTTATCTCCCCATGAATCGTATGCTTGTAACAATAGGGACAAAATTTTCTCAATTCCAATCGACTAGGCGTATTGTGTCGATTCTTTTGAGTAATATATCTGGAAATGCCCCGCGACTCTTTATTAATATTAATACCGTTTCGGACACAACTGTTACATTCCAAAATAACTCTTACTCTGACATCTTTACCTTTGGCCATGAACCTCCTTTTTGATTTTTGATTCCCTCAACTCTTCTATTTTCGATCCGAAACGAAGAATAAAAAAAGAAGTTGCTGACTCGAAATCCAATTCTTAAATATTTCATTGCAATCAATAGAGAAAGAAAGAAAATAAAAATTATAAGTAATACAACGATTTCTAACTATCAATTAGTTCTCATATTGGTATTTCATTTAAGTATCTTGTATGCTTTTGTTGTCTTCGACTCTTATTTTTTCCATTTCTGCTCTCCCTCTATTAATTCAGCCTAAACCTGAGTTTCGTTGCGGGTGAATCTTCTTTGATTCTTTCTCTTTCTTTTTTTTTATCCTAAAAAAAAAAAACTGACAGTCACAGAAAGAACAAAACAAAGAAAGGGGGGTTAGTCACAGATAATTTTATTGTATCTCTAATCTTCTTCATCCCTAACTAGAATGAAAAAAACGGGAATGTCAACGCATCTGGGAATAAACGATTGATCTCTATCAATAGACCTGCCAAAGACCCGAACCATAGAGTGCTTAACACAGGTGCCACGGATAGATATGTTTTTATATCTCGCATTGAAAATCCTCCTTTTTTTATTGTAATACATATATGATCAGATACGTATGTAGTTAAGGATCACTTGTATTTGTACGCGGAATCTCTAACTAAAATGGATATATAGAACGACCCGGCAAATGATATTTTCCTTTCTTTACAACGGAAAAAGACGCCCACTTACTTTCTGAACATTACCGATATAAATTCGAAATTATAATTTTTTTTATGTTAGGTTTAATATATATAATTATTATATATATTTATGTATTATGTATATGTTAGGTTTAATATATATATTATATTTTATATATATATTTTAATATATTCTTTTATTATATGTTATATGAGACGAAAAAGAAGAAATGACAAGAGAAATTTTCTATCATATCAATGGAGGAAATAATGATGTGGAAAACAAGACGGGGATTCTCTACAATGACACTGTAGACCAATTGAAAGGGATGTAGCGCAGCTTGGTAGCGCGTTTGTTTTGGGTACAAAATGTCACGGGTTCAAATCCTGTCATCCCTATCTATTACTTCTTCTACGCGCAGTAATGAAAGATTAATTAAGATCAATGAAAATTGGACATACATA